ACAACAACGATTAATTACTATTGCTATAAAACAAGCTCGTATTTTATCTTTGTTACCTTTTCTTAATAATGAGAAACAATTTGAAAGAACCGAGTCGACCACCAGAACTCCCAGTCTTAGAGCCAGAAAAAGATAGGTTTACTCTTTCTTCACTTGAATTCAAATGCCCATCCGAACTCAAACGCGGATTTCTTTTTTGTTGGAAAAATCCAAGAATCCGGATTGAAGTCTCGTGTCGTAAGAAAAAAAAGAATAATCTGGGAAGAATCAAATTTTTTATTGAACGTGTTGATTCATATTTATTTTGACTACTTTCTGATATTTTATCATATTCTAATTCTATTCATTTTTATTCGATCTTCCCGGAGTTCATTCTCCGGGCAACTCCGTTTAACCGGTGGATTCTTTCCAACCTACTTCTTTTATGATCTCATTGGAAATCATATAAAGACAATTCCTGTTTGATATAGCTATTTGTGCAAGTATTTTACGATTAAGAAGCAACTGTCTCTTGTACAGATCATTTATTAATCTACTATAACTATAGCATACCCCCCTTTCACGAATTGCTGCATTTATTCGAGTGATCCACAAACGACGAAAGTTTCTTTTTTGCCTATCCCTATCCCGATGAGCCGAAACCAAAGCTCTTATTTTTTGTTGAGTAATAGTTCGAGTAAGTCTTGAATGAGCCCCCCGAAAGCTTGATGCAAATAAACGAATTTTTGTTCTACGTCTCCGAGCGATATATCCCCGTCTAATTCTGGTCATTGAATAAATGAAACTTTAACGAATAACTAATAGATTTCCTTTCTTTCAGTTATTCTTTTGCCCCTTTCCTAGTATATTAATAACAAAACGGATTTTTCCAATGTATAAACTAAAAATTCCAATGGCTTTCGCTACTATAACCTTCCCAACCACGATTTTTATTTTTTTATAGGCATTTCACCTCGAAATACGAAATTGTACTATACTAGGTAAAAAAAAATAGCAATGATAACTAAATAGTGGATTCCATCGTTTCTATGGTTACTTCTTAAACGGTGAGGTCTTCTCTATACACCGGAGCCCTTACTTCATTTAATCAATGTTATTGCTAACTTGTATAGTTCACATTCTTCGGCTCTACCCATGAATTATCCAGTAATAGGTCTTTCACAACGAGCTCTACCTATACAGTAACGGTATTTAATTATGAAAGTTGGCTGGGTAGCTGACCCTGTTAGTCCGTTCTTGCAAGAGGGGTACTAAGATTTCCTCCGCTTAATGGATAACCATTTGCTACCAATGGAGAATTACTTCTCATCTTGAATTGAGGTGAGTGGTTTTACACCAATAGAAACCATAAATTTCATACACAATAAAAGGGATATGACCCCATTTTCTTATTTTTAGATAGTAAATGTAGTTTGTTTTTCCGTTCTATCCTATTTGATCATTGATATTCGAACATTGTTCTCTTTCCTTTGTTCTAGTTTATGATCTGAACGAGTCGCACATACACCCTAGTACATGTTCCTCGACGCTGAGGGCATCCCCGAAGCGCGGGGGATTTTGTGACATTTCTGATTGGCTGTCTTGTATTTCTAATAAGTTGTTTAATCGTTGGCATGTTGAATCATATACATAATGGGCTGGTTTAGATCGATCCTAACCGTATGATTATGAATGATTTTTATTCAATAGAATAGAATCGATAGATCAATAGAATCATCAATCAATAGATAGTAAATAAAAAAAAGTCATAGAATATTAAACGCGGCAGGGTTCATTTTAAATCACGAATTGACGCGAAATTCAGGCTATTTATTGTCATTCAACCGCTACAAGATCAACAATTCCATAAGCTTGGGCCTCTGTTGCTGACATAAAAATATCTCTTTCCATGTCTTCGGATACAACCCAGAAGGGTTTCCCCGTTCTTTGTACATAAACCCTTGTCAGGGTTTCACGTAGTTTCAGCAGTTCTCCCACTTCCAGGATGAATTCTCCCGTTGCTACTTCAGAAAAAGAACCAGCGGGTTGATGGATCATTACCCTGATGATATAAGATAAAAAAGGTTTCTCTATTTCGCATGATGAGGGGAAGATAAAAGAAAGATAAAAGAATAACAAGAAAAAAGATAGAATCGAACAACCGTACGGGCATTATGCATTGCATACGGCTCTACAATAAAATTGACCCTTACCTTCAAAAAAATAGGATCGATCAGACCCCGATCGGTAAATGATCAACTTACCACCCTTCTTTTCGGAGGAATTCAAAAATACTATGATGGCTCCGTTGCTTTCTATATTTATTATATTTTTTTGTCTGTGATTTGTCTGTCATTCAGCAATCCCAAGGTTGCTTTTTTGTTTGATCAAATAAACTAAGGAAAAAAGAATCTTGTTTTTTTTTCGCTCTATACTATAAATATTGTTAAGAGACCTCTGGTGTGAAAAAAGTTTGTGACGCTGAACTGGACTTCCGATAATAAAATAGGAAATACCTTTT